TCCCCCATTCATAATTGTAAGTTTCTACGACATAATAAAATAAAGAGATTTTTGGCCTTTTGAAAAAAAAAAAGGGGGGGGTGAAGAAGTTCTTTATTTCAATCTTCTTTGATTTCAAAAAATCTGATCAATCATGTATGTAAAAAAGAAAATAAATAGAAAAAGCCGGCTATCGGAATCGAACCGATGACCATCGCATTACAAATGCGATGCTCTAACCTCTGAGCTAAGCGGGCTTAAATAAAAGAAATTTTACATACATGGGAATTCGTAAAACTCTTAGGATTTTATCTATTAACGATAACTTATATTTTATTTAAATGAATTTAAATAAAAATCAAATTTCAGAATTTCAAACGTTAAATTGAGTTTATAGTTCTAAATCAAATCTATAATATAAATAGAATCTACTAAATTAGATTAGTAAGTGAAGATCCTTTTGTACATTTGTACATTTTTTTTTTTGAATTTAGAATTCTCTAATTATATATTAGTTATATTATATATTAGTTATATATTAGAAGTCGAAATAAAGTTTAAATGCTAAATGATTCAACCTTTTTTTAGACTAAATAATATAAAATATTAAATAGAAATAAATGAAATAATTAGTTAGAACTATAAAATTTTGTTATCGTATGGTTCTATATAGAGGGTCTTCCTCAAATGTGTCTAAGAAAAAAAGGATAAGAATGAAAATGAAATGAAAGAGAAAGAGGCAACAAAAAAAAGCAATCCAGATAATAATGAGACACTCCTGTCTTTTGTTTTCATTCGGAAGGAGGGCTGCAGCTAAGACTAAAACAAAGAATCGATCGTTCGAGTATTCCACCAAATTGCCGCGGAAAAATAAGAGTTAAGAGAAACATATCTATTTATTTAGTGTATATCCATCGATATTGAATAGCAAATGGAGAAATGATAGAATCACTTCTGATTGGACAAAAAAAAGAGATACGGGTCCGCGATAGAGACGAAAGAAGATAGGCAAGAAATCAAAAGGGGCAACCCCATTCGATATAAGAATGAGTATCTAAAAAATGAAGTGGTTCCGTATAGCATAAAAATAAATATTAAATAAATGAAAAAAAAAAAGGAGGGGGAAAGGCATTATTTTGAGATTGAATCTCAAAACACAGGGGGATATGGCGAAATTGGTAGACGCTACGGACTTAATTGGATTGAGCCTTGGTATGGAAACCTACTAAGTGAGAACTTTCAAATTCAGAGAAACCCTGGAATTAAAAATGGGCAATCCTGAGCCAAATCCTGTTTTACGAAAATAAATAAGGGTTCGGGTTCGTAAAGAAAGAATTTAAATAAAAAAGGGATAGGTGCAGAGACTCAATGGAAGCTGTTCTAACAAATGGGGTTTGACTACCGTTAGTAAAGGAATCCTTCTATCGAAACTACAGAAAGGATAAAAGATAAACCTATACACATACCTAAAGGTAATAAAAAACTATCTAAAAAAAAAAAAAAGACGACCCAAACCCGTATTTATATATTTTTTATTTTTTTTCTGAAAAATAGAAAGAAATGTTGTGAATTCGTATTGATTCCAAATTGAAGAAGGAATCAAATACAACATTCATTAATCAAATAATTTACCCCATAGTTTGATAAATCTTTTGAACAACTGGTTAATCGGACGAGAATAAAGATAGAGTCCCATTCTACATGTCAATATAAATGCTGACAACAATGAAATTTATAGTAAGAGGAAAATCCGTCGACTTTAAAAATCGTGAGGGTTCAAGTCCCTCTATCCCCAACCCCCAAAACCCGTTGACGCCCTACCTGTTTTTTTTTTTTTTAATTGACATAGACGCCAGTCCTCTATTAAAATGAGGATGATGTCTTGGTAATGGTCGGGATAGCTCAGTTGGTAGAGCAGAGGACTGAAAATCCTCGTGTCACCAGTTCAAATCTGGTTCTCGGCATATGAGTAATTCGTATGAGGATCTATTCTCAAAATTGATTGATATGGATCAACATAATAAATACTTATCCCTCTAGGTGTCTGTAAATGGACCTTTCTCTATTTTGTAGTTTTTTTTTTCTATTTTATAGAAAAGTAAAGAGTCTATTATAGTGAAATAAAAAAATTGGATTCTCTTCCTTCTAAGAGATGTGCACGATACAAAGTTCACAGCGCAGAATCTCTTCTTTTATTTTAGTTCATCCTATTGTCTCGCCTAAAAAAAAAGAATATATCTTTAAAAAATCTAGAATCTCAACGAATCCCTAATTCTATTGTCTTTTATTTTTTTTCTTAGCCTATCCATAAAAATAGGAATGATACTTCAATTACTCTGTTTGATCTCGAAGAAAAAGAGAGTGTACAAATATTCCTTGAATACCCGGAGTTGTATAAATGAAAAAAAGGTCTCTTATCATTCAATGAGCGTCTTGTAGTTCATAAAAATTGGGGGCAATATAATCCTTACGTAAGGGCCACCCGATCCAACTTTCGGGCATTAAGATACGCTTCAGTCGT